GTGGCGTTGATACGTTACACGCAACAATCGGATTTTTATCGGGACCTAATCCTAGGATCCATGCGCGCTCAAATACGTAAAACAGCTACTCGGGGAATGTTTCAAATAAGCGTGCATTCTCCACTTTTTGTGGACAGAACAGACAAAACGCTTTTTTTTTCTTTTGATTTTGAGATCTATAGAACGATGAACTTTATTTTGAGAACGATGAGCTTTATTATTAGGGATTGGGATTTCGCGAGGAAAGATCCCGAATTCAAGGCCCTAATCCCGAGTCCTGAGGAAAAAGAGCAAAGAGAAGAGAATGAACGGATGGCAATAGCAGAAGCTTGGGATGAGGTCACGTATGCTCAACAAATAAGAGGTTTACTGTTAGTAACCCATTCGATTCTTAGAAAATACATCGTATTGCCTTCATTGATAATAGCGAAAAATCTCGTCCGTATGTCATTTTTAAAAATTACCGAATGGGACGAGGATTGGAAGGAGTGGAAGAAAGAAATACATGTTAAATGCACTTATAATGGCGTTCCATTATCAGAAACAGAATTTCCGAAAGACTGGTTAACAGACGGTATTCAGATAAAGATCCTATTTCCTTTCTGTCTGAAACCTCGGCACAGGTCTAAGCTACGATCCCATCATAGAGATCCAATGAAATATAGAGATCCAATGAAAAAGAAAAGAAAAATGGAAAATGGTTTTTTTTTAACAGTCTGGGGAATGGAAACGGAAGTACCTTTTGGTTCTCCTCGAAAAGGACCTTCTCTTTTTGAACCCATTTATAAAGAGCTTTATAAAGAACTCGAAAAAAAAATTAGAAAAGTGGAAAAGAAATCTTTTTTAATTCTAAGGGCTTTAATTTTAGAAGAAAGAACAGAACTGTTTCTAAAGATCTTAAAAGAAAAAACAAGATGGATTCGAAAAACCCCCCTATTTATAATAAAAAAAATAAGAAAAGAATTTGCAAAAGCAAATCCCGCTTTCTTATTTGGATTGAGGAAAGTATATGAACCGAATGAAAATAGAAAAGATTCTATAATCAGTAACGAGATTAACCATGAATCGATCGTTCGAATTAGATCTGTGGTTTGGACAAATTCTTCGCTGACAGAAAATGAAATGAAGGATCTCGTCAATAGTGCAACTACAGCCAGAAAACAAATAGAAAGGATTACAAAAGACGATGATAAAAGATCGGAATCACAGAAACATATTTGGCAGATATCAAGAAGAAAAAGTGTCCTATTAATACGTAAATGGCACTGTTTAATAAAATCTTTCATTGAAAGAATATACATGGATATTTTTCTATGTACCATTAATATTTCCAGAATTCATGCACAACTTTTCCTTGAATCAAAAAAAAAAATGATCAATAAAGACATTTACAATGACGAAAGAAATAGAAATAAAGAAGAGATTGATGAAACAAATCAAAATGCAATTCACTTTATTTCGACTCTCAAAAATGTGCTTTCGAATATTAGTATTAGTAATGAGAAATCAAAGATTTCTTGGGACTTATCTTCCCTGTCCCAAGCATATGTATTTTACAATTTATCACAAACACAAGCGATTAATAAGTATCACTTGAAATTTGTACTTCAAGATCGCGGAGCATATCTTTTTTTTAAGGATAGAATAAAGGGCTATTTTAGGACACTAGGAATATTGGATACCAAATCAAGTCCTAAAAGACTTGCGAATTCTGAAATGAATGAATGGAAAAAATGGTTAAGGGGTTATTATCAATACAATTTATCTCAGACTAGATGGTCTAGATTAGTACCGCAAAAATGGCGAAATAGAATCAGTCAACGTCGTACGATTCAAAATAAAGACTCAAAAAAAGATTCATATGAAAAACAAAAGAATTATGTAATGAAATCATTACCGATTCAAAAACAAAAAGAAAAATTCAAAAAAAACTACAGATATGATGTTTTATCACATAAATATATTCATTATGAGGACAAGAAGGACTCACATATTAGTGATTATCTAGGAGAAGAGTCTATTATGGATACGGGTAAAAATACGGATAGAAAATATTTGGAGTGGAGAATTATTCATTTTTTTATTAGAAAGAATATCGGTATTGAGACCCGGACCAATATAGATACTGGGACCAATAGTAATAAAAATGCTAAGACTGGTACTAATAATTATCAATTAATTGATAAGAAAGGTCTTTTTTCTCTCACGATTCATCAAGAAATCAACCCATCCAATCCAAAAAAAGCTTTTTTGGATTGGATGGGAATGAATGAAAAAATGATGTATCGTCCCATATCGAATCTGGAACCTTGGTTCTTCTCAGAATTTGTGCTACTTTATGATGCATATAAGAAGAAACCTTGGATCATACCAATGGAATCACTTCTTTTCAATTTTCATGGAAATGAAAACATTAGTGAGAATAAAAACATTAACGAAAATAAAAAAGGGGATCTTCGTATATCATCTAATCAAAAAAATTCTCTGGAATTAGATAATCGAAATCAAGAAGAAAAAGAACATCAAGAAGAAAAAGAACATCAAGAAGAAAAAGAACATCAAGAAGAAAAAGAACATCAAGAAGAAAAAGAACATCAAGAAGAAAAAGAACAGCTGGGCCAAGAGAATCTTGAATCAGATCCACGAAGCCAACAAAAAGGTCTTGAAAAAGAAAAAGATTACGCGGAATCAGACACTAAAAAACGTAGAAAAAAAAGAAAATCCAAGAGTAAAACGGAAGCAGAACTAGATTTATTCCTGAATAAATATTTGCTTTCTCAATTACGATGGGATGGTCTTTTGAGTCAAAGAATAATGAATAATATCGAGATATATTGTCTCTTGCTTAGGCTGATAAATCCAAGTAGAGTTGTTGCATCCTCTATTAAAAGAGGAGAAATAGACCTGAATGTAATCCTGTTTTCGAAGGTTCTAACTCTTACAGAATTAATAAAAAAAGCAATATTGATTGTTGAACCGAGTCGTTTGTCTGTAAAATGGGATGGACAATCAATTATGTTTCAAACCATAGGTATTTTATTGGTCCATAAGAATAAGTACCAAACTAATCAAAAATGCCGAGAAAAAGAATATGTTGATGAGAACTATTTTGATAGGTCCATTGCACAGCAGGGAAAAGCACTTGTGAATGGAGATGAAAATCATTATGATTTGCTTGTTCCTGAAAATATTCTATCTACTAGACGTCGTAGAGAATTGAGAATTCGAAGTTGTTTTAATCACAAAAAAGGGAAGGTTGTGGATAGAAATCCAGTATTGTTCAATGGCAACAACGTAAGGAACTGTGTACATTTTTTGGATGATGACAAGCATCTTGATACAGCTAGAAAGAAATTTCTCCAATTCAAGTTGTTTCTTTGGCCCAATTATCGATTAGAAGATTTAGCTTGTGTGAATCGCTACTGGTTTGATACCCATAATGGAAGTCGTTTCAGTATGTCAAGGATACATATGTATCCACGATTCAGAATTAGCTGATGGTACATTTGCTATATATCTAGATTACGTGTCATATCCAGTAGATAAAGACATATAGATGTACACACACGTTATGTTACATTCTGATACACGATACTGATTCAATGATGTATCATAGAAATTGGATCTGGGAATGAATCGGAAGAATTTTCTTAAGTCCAAATCATTACCTTTTCTGAGCGTAGTCATATACCATCTCTTTCTATCGAATCCAATTCCAAATTGGATTCGATAGAAAGAGATGGTATATGACTAAATCCACAGATTATTTTATTGTGCGTACCAGACCTAAATGAATGGAATTATTATTATTTCTGATCAGTAATATCAGAAAAGAAAGAAAAAAAGAGAGAAATTTTTATGATAAAAAATTCATTCATCTCGGTTATTCCGCAAGAAGAAAAAGAAAAAAACAAAGGATCTGTTGAATTTCAAATATTCAGTTTCACAAATAAGATACGGAGACTTACTTCACATTTGGAATTGCACAGAAAAGACTATTTATCTCAGAGAGGTCTGCGGAAAATTCTTGGAAAACGCCAACGACTACTGGTTTATTTGTCAAAGAAAAATAGAGTACGTTATAAAGAATTAATTAGTCAGTTGGATATTCGGGAGCCAAAAATTCGTTAATTGGAAGATTCGTTTGAATTATTTGGTTTATTGGATCTTTAATTTTGATGAACCTCGTTTCCAGTAATTCATGAAATAATGAATCGGGTAAGAAAACATATGACTGTACCGGATACAAGAAAAGACTTCATGATAGTCAATATGGGTCCGCACCACCCATCAATGCATGGTGTTCTTCGACTCATCGTTACTCTAGATGGTGAAGATGTTATTGACTGTGAACCCGTATTGGGTTATTTACATAGAGGGATGGAAAAAATTGCGGAAAACCGAACAATTATACAGTATCTACCTTATGTAACACGTTGGGATTATTTAGCTACTATGTTCACAGAGGCAATAACGGTAAATGCACCAGAACAATTGGGAAATATTCAAGTACCTAAAAGAGCCAGCTATATCAGAGCCATTATGCTGGAGTTGAGTCGTATAGCTTCTCATTTATTATGGCTTGGGCCCTTTATGGCAGATATCGGTGCACAGACTCCTTTCTTCTATATTTTCAGAGAGAGGGAATTGCTATATGATCTATTCGAAGCTGCCACAGGTATGCGAATGATGCATAATTATTTCCGTATCGGGGGAGTAGCTGCTGATCTACCTCATGGCTGGATAGATAAATGTTTGGATTTCTGCGATTATTCTTTAACAGGAGTTGTTGAATATCAAAAACTTATTACGCGGAATCCCATTTTTTTGGAACGAGTTGAAGGAGTGGGCATTATTGGTGGAGAAGAAGCAATAAATTGGGGTTTATCGGGACCAATGCTACGAGCTTCCGGAATCCAATGGGATCTTCGTAAAATTGATCATTATGAGTGTTACGATGAATTCGATTGGGAAGTCCAATGGCAAAAAGAAGGAGACTCATTAGCTCGTTATTTAGTACGAATCGGTGAAATGGCAGAATCCATAAAAATTATTCAACAGGCTATGGAAGGAATTCCGGGCGGGCCCTATGAGAATTTAGAAGTACGGCGCCTTGATAAAGCAAGGGATTTCGAATGGAATGATTTTCAATATCGATTCATTAGTAAAAAGCCTTCTCCCACTTTTGAATTGTCGAAACAAGAACTTTATGTGAGAGTAGAAGCCCCAAAAGGAGAATTGGGAATTTTTCTGGTCGGAGATAATAGTGGTTTTCCCTGGAGATGGAAAATTCGTCCACCCGGTTTCATCAATTTGCAAATTCTTCCTCAGCTAGTTAAAAGAATGAAATTGGCTGATATCATGACGATACTAGGTAGTATAGATATCATTATGGGAGAAGTTGATCGTTGAAATGATAATTGATACGACAGAAATACAAGCTATCAATTCTTTTTCCAGATTGGAATCCTTAAAAGAGGTGTATGGCCTCGTATGGCTGCTTGTCCCTATTTTTACTCCTATCTTGGGAATCACAATAGGTGTACTTGTGATTGTGTGGTTAGAAAGAGAAATATCGGCAGGGATACAACAGCGTATTGGGCCTGAATATGCTGGTCCCTTGGGAATTCTTCAAGCTCCAGCGGATGGGATTAAACTACTTTTCAAAGAAGATCTTCTACCATCTAGAGGAGATATTCGGTTATTCAGTATCGGACCGTCTATAGCAGTCATATCCATTTTACTAAGTTATTCAGCAATTCCGTTTGGCTATCGTTTTGTTCTAGCCGATCTCAGCATAGGTGTTTTTTTATGGATCGCTATTTCCAGTATTGCTCCTATTGGACTTCTTATGTCAGGATATGGATCGAATAATAAATATTCCTTTTCGGGTGGTCTACGAGCTGCTGCTCAATCCATTAGTTATGAAATACCGTTAACTCCATGTGTGTTATCAATATCTCTACGTGTGATTCGTTCGAACATGAACTTTGACCTCTTTCCTTTCTTTCTAGGAAGGAGGTTGAATGTATTGAATAGTTCTTTTTTTTATTCATCATTCGGGTCAATGAGTTAAACCAGATAGTTATATGAGTGAAACAAAACAGCTTATAAATTCGCAGTCAAAAGATGGATTCTCATTCCCTATGTACGAGAGTAAGGTGAAAGTAAACATAAGCAGTGGAAACTTTTTATCCCAAGATTGGTTGATTAGTCACCATAGCTTGAAGCGGATGCAAAAGATCAACTGCATAGAGTTTCTACAATTGTATTGTATGTATTATCATACGGGGGATCAATCAAAAATGAGTGGACGGTTAGGAGCACCAAGGTACACAAAGGATTAATAATGGAGATAATGTAAGGTATATAAAAGGATATTTTGTCATAAAAGGAATCATAACGAGGACTTGAAATTGGTAGAAATGATCAAGCAGTACTTCCCCACGATTCCGGTCCAGAGTATGCTCTTATCCACTGATTAAAGAAATGACTATCAGGAACGAAGTAATCCTTTACTTTTTTAGTTTAGAATCCCCTCTTTTTTTTTGAGAAAGAAGAACAGGAACGAAAGAAATCAAATGCAATAGGAAAACCTGAATACTATACTAAGATATCTTGTTTATCTCCTCCATCCCATCCATATTCATACAGATGAAATTCCTATCATGATTCATGAACTAGTGTATGTAGTGTCTAATTCTTTTTCGTAATCGAAAGATATGGGTCGTCTATTGATACAACGAGTACGAGTATTTTATTGAAGGATTAAGCTATTACCAAACAAAAATCCATTAGAATTTAAAAAGAAAGGATGAGATCAATTCAGAAGCGCTTTTTATTTGTTATTATAGCAGACAGAATTTCATTGGTCAAAACCCTCCCATGCATCTTTACTCTATCCACCCTACAAACATGCCAAGGTAATAAGGAACCAAAATAGTCTTTCGATTTATTTGTGGCCGTTGAGGAGCCGTATGAAGCTGAGGTTTCATGTACGGTTCTGGAATAGCGATGGGAACAGTGATGTTATCATCGACTATGATTATCTAACAGTTCAAGTACAGTTGATATAGTTGAGGCGCAGTCAAAATATGGGTTTTGGGGATGGAATCTGTGGCGTCAACCTATAGGGTTTATAGTTTTTCTAATTTCTTCTCTAGCGGAATGTGAGAGATTACCCTTTGATTTACCAGAAGCAGAAGAGGAATTAGTAGCGGGGTATCAAACTGAATATTCAGGCATCAAATCTGGTTTATTTTACGTTGCTTCTTACCTAAATCTACTAGTTTCTTCATTATTTGTAACAGTTCTTTACTTGGGCGGGTGGGATTCGTCTATTCCGTACATATTCATTCTTGAACTTTTCGGAATAAATAGAACGGGTGGAGTCTTTGGAACAACAATGGGTATTCTTATTACATTAGCTAAAGCTTATTTGTTCCTGTTCATTTCTATCACAACAAGATGGACTTTGCCTAGGATGAGAATGGACCAGCTATTAAATCTTGGATGGAAATTTCTTTTACCCATTTCTCTAGGTAATCTATTATTGACAACTTCTTCCCAACTCGTTTCACTGTAACAGAATACGATATTCGAGATTCATAACCTCTCTCAAGCAAGAGAAAGAAACATCAATCTATTCATAGATATCCACGATATGTTCCCCATGGTGACTGGATTCATGAATTATGGTCAACAAACAATACGAGCTGCGAGGTACATTGGTCAAAGTTTCATGATTACCTTATCTCACGCGAATCGTTTACCTGTAACTATTCAATATCCTTATGAAAAATCGATCGTATCAGAACGTTTCCGCGGTCGAATCCACTTTGAATTTGATAAATGCATTGCTTGTGAAGTATGCGTTCGTGTATGTCCCATAGATCTACCCGTTGTTGATTGGAGATTGGAAACAGATATTAGAAAGAAACGATTGCTTAATTATAGTATTGATTTCGGAATCTGTATATTTTGTGGTAACTGTGTCGAGTATTGTCCAACAAACTGTTTATCGATGACTGAAGAATATGAACTTTCTACTTATGATCGTCACGAATTGAATTATAATCAAATTGCTTTGGGTCGGTTACCAATGTCAGTAATTGGAGATTACACAATTCGAACAATTATGAATTCGACTCAAATAAAAATAGCCACGGATAACCCCCTTGATTCAAGAACGATTACTAAGATTCAGTTTTGATCTAAATCTAAAGGAGCGTAGTTTCTTTCTTTTTTGGGTTGGTTAATAACTACAAAACATAACTATTGATTGTTGAGAATCACGGCTTGATTTGGATTTAGAATGGATTCATATATCCGTAATGATTTCGAAATATACAATTCCAACTGCTCTTTCGGATACAGAAGAAGGATTGGTCCAATAACTGTATCTACATCAATCCACACCCCATTGGGATTCAATTCAATTAGGAACGTATCCTTTACAAAAAAAGAAAGATAGGGTAACCTCTTTTTTCCTGGCCCGGTCAGTAGTCAGTAAGGTCATGAAATACTTCAACTTATTTATCTTTTATTTTTATTTTTATTTTACACATAATGGATTTACCTGGACCAATACATGATATTCTTTTAGTGTTTCTGGGATCGGGTCTTATATTAGGAGGCCTAGGAGTGGTATTACTTACCAATCCAATTTATTCTGCCTTTTCATTGGGATTGGTTCTTGTTTGTATATCTTTATTCCATATTCCATCTAAATCCTATTTTATAGCTGCTGCACAGCTCCTTATTTACGTAGGAGCTATAAATGTCTTAATCGTATTTGCTGTGATGTTCATGAAGGGTTCAGAATATTACAAAAATGTATATCTTTTGACCGTTGGAGATGGAGTCACTTCACTGGTTTGTACAAGTATTCTTTTTTCACTAATTACTACTATTTCAAATACGTCATGGTACGGGATTATTTGGACTACAAGATCAAACCAGATTATAGAGCAGGACCTGACAAGTAGTGTTCAACAAATTGGAATTCATTTATCAACAGATTTTTATCTTCCATTTGAACTCATTTCTATAATTCTTTTAGTTGCCTTGATAGGTGCAATTGCTATGGCTCGTCAGTAATAAATACTTAGAATTAGAAAAATAATAAGGCCTTGTTTTGTTCTGTGTTATCATTATCATATCCATTTTCCTTCCGTTCTATTTTTCTATTTTATTGTTCATCTATGAAATTGAAGGGGTTTGAGTTTTAGTTCGATCCATTACTGAATACCTTCCTTTGTTTCGTACTTGTTCGATTCTAGTCAATCAAATTGGTGAAATTGTACTCTTGTTCAGATGGAAATCAATCTCTATTGATGAGGAGTTGGTCAATGATGACCGAACATGTACTTATTTTGAGTGCCTATTTATTTTCTATCGGTATTTATGGATTGATCACAAGCCGAAACATGGTTAGAGCACTTATGTGTCTTGAGCTTATACTGAATGCGGTTAATATAAATCTAGTAACATTTTCGAATTTATTTGATAGTCGTCAATTAAAGGGAGACATTTTCTCAATCTTTGTTATAGCTATTGCAGCCGCTGAAGCAGCTATTGGGCCAGCTATTGTTTCGTCGATCTATCGTAATAGAAAATCAACTCGTATCAATCAATCGAATTTGTTGAATAAATAGTCGTAATGATATAAATAAAGACAGATAGAATATTTACCAATTCGAATTAGTGTGTTATGGATAACTCGTATGACCATGTTTGCTGAAACGTAAGAAATCAAAACATCTTGGACCTCTTTCATGAACAGATCCAGAAGTAGATTGATTATCAAAAAAATTCTGGTAAACCACCGATTCGTCTGGTGTTCACAATAGATGATTCAGTTACTACTGATTTTACCAGATCGAAAATTGATAATGTTTAAAAAAAAAATAGATAAATCCAATGTCACATTCAGTAAAGATTTATGATACATGCATAGGGTGTACTCAATGTGTACGAGCTTGCCCCACAGATGTATTGGAAATGATACCTTGGGACGGATGTAAAGCTAAGCAAATTGCTTCTGCTCCAAGAACGGAGGACTGTGTAGGTTGTAAGAGATGTGAATCCGCTTGTCCAACAGATTTCTTGAGTGTACGGGTTTATTTATGGCATGAGACAACTCGCAGTATGGGCCTAGCTTATTGATACGTTTCATACAATTCCACTTGAATCCGTTTGATTCCTTTTTACCGACAAAAACCCGCACTCGAGAAAATCGATTTTCTCGAGTGCGGGTTTTTCTGGTCAAAGTCTATCTTGTCTTTATCACGAGTTATTTTCCTTGGTTAACAATAATTGTTGTTTTTCCGATATCCGCGGGTTTATCAATTTTCTTTCTTCCTCATAGAGGAAATAGGGCGGTTCGGTGGTATACTATTTGTATCTGTATCTTAGAACTCCTTCTAACAACTTATGCATTCTGTTATCATTTTCAATTGGACGATCCATTAATCCAATTGAAGGAGGATTATAAGTGGATAAATATTTTTGATTTTCACTGGAGACTAGGAATTGATGGGCTTTCCATAGGACCCATTTTACTGACGGGATTCATCACTACTTTAGCTACTTTAGCGGCTCGGCCAGTTACTCGAGATTCCCGGTTGTTCTATTTCCTAATGTTAGGAATGTACAGCGGTCAAATAGGATTATTTTCTTCTCGAGACCTTTTACTTTTTTTCATCATGTGGGAGTTGGAATTAATTCCTGTTTACCTACTTCTATCCATGTGGGGGGGTAAGAAACGTTTGTACTCAGCTACAAAGTTTATTTTGTACACTGCGGGAGGTTCCGTTTTTCTCTTAATGGGAGTTCTAGGTATGGGTTTATATGGTTCCAATGAACCAATATTAAATTTTGAAACATCAGCGAATCAATCATATCCCTTGGAATTGGAAATAATATTCTATTTTGGTTTCCTTATTGCTTATGCTGTCAAATCACCGATTATACCCTTACATACATGGTTACCAGATACCCATGGAGAAGCACATTACAGTACATGTATGCTTCTAGCTGGAATCTTATTAAAAATGGGAGCATATGGGTTAATTCGGATCAATATGGAATTATTACCCCATGCCCATTCTATATTTTCCCCTTGGTTGGTGATAGTAGGAACGATGCAAATAATCTATGCAGCTTCAACTTCTCCCGGCCAACGCAATTTAAAAAAGAGAATAGCCTATTCTTCGGTATCTCATATGGGTTTTCCAATTATAGGAATTGGTTCCATAACCGATATGGGCCTCAATGGAGCTATTTTACAAATGATTTCTCATGGATTTATTGGTGCTGCACTTTTTTTCTTGGCAGGAACGACGTACGATAGAATACGTCTTGTTTATCTCGACGAAATGGGAGGAATAGCCATCTCAATGCCAAAAATATTTACCTTGTTCAGTAGCTTCTCGATGGCTTCTCTTGCATTGCCAGGAATGAGTGGTTTTGTTGCAGAATCGGTAGTCTTTTTTGGAATAATTACTAGTCCGAAATATCTTTTAATGACAAAAGTCATAATTACTTTTGTAATGGCAATTGGAATGATATTAACTCCTATTTATTCATTATCTATGTCACGTCAGATGTTCTATGGATATAAGCTGTTTCATGTTCCAAATTCTTCTTTTTTGGACTCTGGACCGCGCGAACTATTTGTTTCGATCTGTATCTTTCTACCCGTAATAGGTATCGGTATTTATCCCGATTTCCTTCTCTCACTATCCATTAACAAGGTAGAAACTATTGTATCTAATTACTTTTCTAAATAGTTTCATCAACAGTCAAATAATCCTTTGATTTAAAGTTCACTGTACAATGAAAAAACAAAAGAAAAAATGAAGTGAATCGGAATTGGAATCAGATACATCTCGAGTTTTTGAGGACCATTTAGTAGTGATTTAAAACGTAAATGGTCCTCAAAAACTCGCACAAACTTTCGTTATATGGAATGATATTCCTATGTATTTCAGTCCATTTCTTCAATTAGATGTTAATGTGAATGAACCATAACTATGTAGTCCTATTCCTAATATATTGACCCCAAAATAGCATATCCAAATTATAAGAAATCCTACAGAAGCCACAATTGCCGAATTCACGCCTTGCAAATTCCGATTTGTTCTAGTATGTAAATAAATCGCGAATATGGCCCAAGTAATAAATGCCCAAGTTTCCTTGGGGTCCCAATTCCAATAAGATCCCCATGCTTCATTAGCCCACACTGCTCCCGAAAGAATACCTATGGTTAAAAAGGTAAACCCTAGACTAATCACACGATAACTCCAATGATCCAATCGCTGAGTCAATTGATACCTGTGATAATTTCTAAATGAAAGAAAAGAAGTGTTTTGCAAAACACTTCTTTTTTCATTCAAGCAGTGGATCTCGCCAAAGGAAAATGACCCAATTAATAAATGATTTCTTTTGCCAACAATAACTATGTTTTTTCGAAATGTAATGAATAAAAGAGCTACTGATAATAATGATCCACATAAAAGAGCTGCATAACTCAATACCATCATACTTACGTGCATCATTAACCACTGGGATTGTAGAGCGGGGACTAATATTGCAGATTGATGTATTTGAGTTGAAAGGCCCGAAGTGGCAAAGCCTTGGGTAAAAATAGCGCTTGGCGCGGTTATTGTACTTAAATCGTTTTTCTTTTTGTGGTTCCCTATTTTAGGAACCATATGAATAATAGAGAAACTCCATGAAAGGAACATTAATGATTCATATAAATCACTTAACGGGAAATGTCTCGAATAAATCCAACGAGTAACTAATAATCCTGTTATACAGAACAAAGTAGCTATCATGCCTTTTTCTGACGAATCATATAGTCCCACAATTTCATGGACTAAGAAAGTAATCAAATGAGTCGTAATAACAATGGAAATGATCGAAAAAGAGATATGAGTTAATATATGTTCTAAAGTCGCAAATATCATAAAAAAATCAAAGATTGAAATGAATCTTCCATTCTTATCGATTCAAAAAATAAAAGATTAATAAAAATACAAAATATAAATATAATATATTATTAAATATAATATATTATATATTAAATATATTATTAAATATAATATATTATATATTAAATATTATATATTAAATTAAGATTAAGAGTATTTTAATAAATTTATTTTATAGGATGCCGCCACTCGGATTCGAACCGAGATGCTTTAGCACTGCTTCCTAAGAGCAGCGTGTCTACCGATTTCACCATAGCGGCTTGATCGAAATCATAATAGTACTGATTATCTTCGATCGTCAAGATTGAAATGAAGGATTGAGTGGAATATGTTTTAGGAAAGGATCGAATCGATGAATAAAGACTTGTTCAAATGAACATTTGAACGTTCAATAATTCTTATTTTGTTTTGGGTGTGGTGTTTAACAACAGGTTTTCGCGTAGTATAAGCTCTCTTGGAACAGTTGGAACTAGATGGTTATATCCTCAGTTGAGGTTTATAACTAAGAAATCCCCCTTTTTTTGATTCATTGTTAAATGAACAAAAAAAAAGAAAAAAAAATAGGATTTTTTATGTATCACAATTGGATAACTACATTCAAAGGCTTTATAGAAATATTTATTTAGTTTGGTATTCAAACTGTATTAATGGCTAGGATCTTTATTGTATACATAATTCGTGTGACGATTTACCGAACCAATTAGGTATTGGGCTGCATATAAAACAAAAGAGTTTCAATCTCTATTAGAATTATAATTTTCTTGTATGGTATGTACTTTACTTATACTTAATATCTAAAGTAGATCGTATGTTTGGACCGTAGAATCGATCAATCTATATTCTATATCCGAATCCTTTTTTTACGTAAGATTGACCTATTGTTCGTACATAAAGATCGATCGAAGGGGGATCCCGGAAGTTAAATTAAAAAGCAAAGTCTTAAAATTTTTTAATGAATTCATTTCATAGTTTCAAGGATCCATAAATTTTTACTAAACTAAAGATCTTAGACCCGCCTACGGAAAAAATTTTTTCATAAAGGGAGGGTCGTTTCTACTTGTTTTTGTTTCCAATTTTCCAAAAATCTTAATGATGTATAACTATTCGGGATACATAATCAAATTCGCTTTTCACAATAAAAAATTTTTATTGTGAAAAGCGAGGGGAAAATAAAAATCCCCATCTCTCCAATTATAAAAATGAACTTTAATGAAAAATAAAAAGACAAGGTTTGTCTTTTTATTTTTCATTAATCTTTTTATTTTTCATTAAATCGTTCTTAGAACCCAATAGATAAAAGAATTCTTAGTCTACATACCACAATAGCCGAGCCGGTTCAGTTATATCCCATCCCATATAGATGGGATCAAAACATGTTAATTTTTTATTTGGATTTTCTAAATCATTCATTCATCGAGTCATGTTGATTCCAATTATTCCAAATTTTTCTTACTTGTTTGTCTTTGTCGCACAAAAAAAACTTTTTGAATTCCCGGTAAAAATGGATTTAGCTAAAGCTAAAGCTTTTACCGCCGCCCAATATCCTTTTTTCTTCCAAATATTTCTACGAATACGCTTTTTTGACATAGAAGTACGTTTCTTTGGAACCGCCATTTAATTTTTAAAATGAAGAAGGGATTTTTATAGTGGGATGTGAAAGACATGTATATGTATTGTTCAAAATGGATCGTTCTTGCCATTCATTATCTATATTTATTCCATAGCCGATACGTCCTTCATAACATAAAAAAATGTGGATACGTGTGTATCTCGTAGAGTACACGGGGGATAAAGAAAAAAATAAATAGGAGAAAAAAGAAAAACGATGTTATTTTGATTTTCAAAATCATTTTTGGTTTCACATCTATATTAGATAAGCATACAATGCTCCAATCCAAGAAAGAATAATTCGTACTAAAAAAATATGAATATTCAACCAGCGTAATAATGAAATGATTGAAAATCTCCTATTCTTTCTTTATCTTAATCTTAGTTAATAAGTCACTTTTCACCATTAACTTGCTTGTTTGGCTTGGCCAATTCAATTGTAACTTCTTTCTTTATTTTCATTTTTTTTTTTCATTTTTCAAAACCGGGAAAGAATCTGAATAAAGAAGAAGTCATTATAATATTTGAGTTCTTTTAGATCTTTATTTTCTTATTTATTTGATTATTGCTCCTTCTGAAAGAGAAAAGAACTGGGGAATCGGAAATAATTAATAAGAATAATAAAAAGTTTTATTTTATTATGGAACATACATATCAATATGCATGGATCATACCTTTCGTTCCACTTCTAGTTACTATATCAATAGGATTGGGACTTCTGCTTGTTCCGACTGCAACAAAAAATGCTCGTCGTATGTGGGCTTTTTCTAGTGTATCCTTGTTAAGTATAGTTATGGTTTTTTCGGCCGATCTATCTATTCAGCAAATAAATGGCAGTTCCATTTATCAATATCTATGTTCTTGGACAATCAATAAGAATTTTTCTTTAGAGTTTGGCCACTTAATCGACCCACTTACTTCTATTATGTCAATACTAATCACTACTGTTGGAGTTATGGTTCTTATTTATAGTGACAATTATATGTCTCATGATCAAGGATATTTGATATTTTTTACTTCTATGAGTTTTTCTACAACTTCTATGTTGGGATTAGTTACTAGTTCCAATTTGATACAAATTCATATTTTTTGGGAATTGGTGGGAATGTGTTCGTATCTATTAATAGGTTTTTGGTTCACACGACCAATTGCAGCAAATGCTTGTCAAAAAGCGTTTGTAACGAATCGTGTAGGGGATTTTGGTTTATTATTAGGAATTTTAGGTTTTTATTGGATAACGGGTAGTTTTGAATTTCGGGATTTGTTCCAAATCTTGAATAACTTGATCCATAATAATGGAGTAAATTCTTTATTTGCTACTCTGTGTGCCTTCCTATTATTCGCTGGTGCAGTTGCTAAATCCGCACAATTTCCCCTTCATGTATGGTTACCTGATGCCATGGAGGGGCCTACTCCTATTTCAGCTCTTATACATGCTGCCACTATGGTAGCAGCGGGAATCTTTCTTGTTGCTCGGCTTCTTCCTATTTTAACAGTCATACCTCACATAATGAGTCTTATTTCTTTGATAGGTATAATAACGGTACTATTAGGAGCTACTTTGGCTCTTGCTCAAAAAGACATTAAAAGAAGTTTGGCCTATTCTACAATGTCTCAATTGGGTTATATTATGTTAGCTCCAGGAATAGGTTCTTATCGAGCTGCTTTATTCCATTTGATCACTCATGCCTATTCGAAAGCATTATTGTTTTTAGGATCCGGATCCATTATTTATTTAATGGAATCCATTGTTGGCTATTCTCCGGATAAAAGTCAGAACATAGTTCTTATGGGTGGTTTAACAAAATATGTGCCAATTACAAAAAATACTTTTTTAGTAGGTACACTTTCCCTTTGTGGTATTCCACCTCTTGCTTGTTTTTGGTCCAAAGATGAAATTCTTAATGATAGTTGGTTGTATTCACCAATTTTCGCGATAATAGCTTGTTCCGTAGCAGGATTAACTGCATTTTATATGTTTCGGATTTATTTACTTACCTTTGAGGGGCATTTACGTGTTCAGTTTCAAAATTACAGTGGCAATAAAAATAGTTCGTTCTATTCAATATCTATATGGGGTAAAGAAGGGCGGAAACTGATTAACAAAAGTTCACTTTTCTCATTAATTAATAATAATGAAAAGGTTTACTTTTTTTCGAAGAAGCTATATCCAATTTATGGGAATATACAAAATCTGATCCAATCTTTTAGTATTCACTCTGACAATAAAGAAACTTCTATATATCCCCATGAATCGGACAATACAATGCTATTGCCTCTACTTGTATTGGTCTTATTTACTATGTTCGTCGGATTCATAGGAATTCCCCTCGATCAAGTAGGAATGGGGTTTGACGTATTATCAAAATGGTTAACCCCATCGATAAATTTTTTACAGTCAAATTTGAACTATTCTGTGGATTGGTATGAATTTGTGACAAATGCAATTTATTCAGTCAGTATATCCTATTTCGGAATATTCATAGCGTCTATTTTCTATAGATCTGTTTATTCATCTTTTCAGAATTTAGAATTAATTAATTCATTTGTAAAAATGGGTCCTAAGAGAATTTTCTTGGACCGAATAATAAATGGAATATACAGTTGGTCGTATAATCGTGGTTACATAGATGTTTTTTATGCAACATCCTTAATTAAGAATATAAGAGGATTAGCCGAACTAACTCATTTTTTTGATAAACGAATAATTGACGGAATTACGAATGGTGTTGGGATTGCAAGTTTCTTTGTAGCAGAGGGTATCAAATATGTTGGGAGCGGGCGAATTTCTTCTTATCTTTTCGCATATTTATATTTTGTATTTTTATTAATCTTTTATTTTTTGAATCGATAAGAATGGAAGATTCATTTCAATCTTTGATTTTTTTATGATATTTGCGACTTTAGAACATATATTAACTCATATCTCTTTTTCGATCATTTCCATTGTTATTACGACTCATTTGATTACTTTCTTAGTCCATGAAATTGTGGGACTATATGATTCGTCAGAAAAAGGCATGATAGCTACTTTGTTCTGTATAACAGGATTATTAGTTACTCGTTGGATTTATTCGAGACATTTCCCGTTAAGTGATTTATATGAATCATTAATGTTCCTTTCATGGAGTTTCTCTATTATTCATATGGTTCCTAAAATAGGGAACCACAAAAAGAAAAACGATTTAAGTACAATAACCGCGCCAAGCGCTATTTTTACCCAAGGCTTTGCCACTTCGGGCCTTTCAACTCAAATACATCAATCTGCAATATTAGTCCCCGCTCTACAATCCCAGTGGTTAATGATGCACGTAAGTATGATGGTATTGAGTTATGCAGCTCTTTTATGTGGATCATTATTATCAGTAGCTCTTTTATTCATTACATTTCGAAAAAACATAGTTATTGTTGGCAAAAGAAATCATTTATTAATTGGGTCATTTTCCTTTGGCGAGATCCACTGCTTGAATGAAAAAAGAAGTGTTTTGCAAAACACTTCTTTTCTTTCATTTAGAAATTATCACAGGTATCAATTGACTCAGCGATTGGATCATTGGAGTTATCGTGTGATTAGTCTAGGGTTTACCTTTTTAACCATAGGTATTCTTTCGGGAGCAGTGTGGGCTAATGAAGCATGGGGATCTTATTGGAATTGGGACCCCAAGGAAACTTGGGCATTTATTACTTGGGCCATATTCGCGATTTATTTACATACTAGAACAAATCGGAATTTGCAAGGCGTGAATTCGGCAATTGTGGCTTCTGTAGGATTTCTTATAATTTGGATATGCTATTTTGGGGTCAATATATTAGGAATAGGACTACATAGTTATGGTTCATTCACATTAACATCTAATTGAAGAAATGGACTGAAATACATAGGAATATCATTCCATATAACGAAAGTTTGTGCGAGTTTTTGAGGACCATTTACGTTTTAAATCACTACTAAATGGTCCTCAAAAACTCGAGATGTATCTGATTCCAATTCCGATTCACTTCATTTTTTCTTTTGTTTTTTCATTGTACAGTGAACTTTAAATCAAAGGATTATTTGACTGTTGATGAAACTATTTAGAAAAGTAATTAGATACAATAGTTTCTACCTTGTTAATGGATAGTGAGAGAAGGAAATCGGGATAAATACCGATACCTATTACGGGTAGAAAGATACAGATCGAAACAAATAGTTCGCGCGGTCCAGAGTCCAAAAAAGAAGAATTTGGAACATGAAACAGCTTATATCCATAGAACATCTGACGTGACATAGATAATGAATAAATAGGAGTTAATATCATTCCAATTGCCATTACAAAAGTAATTATGACTTTTGTCATTAAAAGATATTTCGGACTAGTAATTATTCCAAAAAAGACTACCGATTCTGCAACAAAACCACTCATTCCTGGCAATGCAAGAGAAGCCATCGAGAAGCTACTGAACAAGGTAAATATTTTTGGCATTGAGATGGCTATTCCTCCCATTTCGTCGAGATAAACAAGACGTATTCTATCGTACGTCGTTCCTGCCAAGAAAAAAAGTGCAGCACCAATAAATCCATGAGAAATCATTTGTAAAATAGCTCCATTGAGGCCCATATCGGTTATGGAACCAATTCCTATAATTGGAAAACCCATATGAGATACCGAAGAATAGGCTATTCTCTTTTTTAAATTGCGTTGGCCGGGAGAAGTTGAAGCTGCATAGATTATTTGCATCGTTCCTACTATCACCAACCAAGGGGAAAATATAGAATGGGCATGGGGTAATAATTCCATATTGATCCGAATTAACCCATATGCTCCCATTTTTAATAAGATTCCAGCTAGAAGCATACATGTACTGTAATGTGCTTCTCCATGGGTATCTGGTAACCATGTATGTAAGGGTATAATCGGTGATTTGACAGCATAAGCAATAAGGAAACCAAAATAGAATATTATTTCCAATTCCAAGGGATATGATTGATTCGCTGATGTTTCAAAATTTAATATTGGTTCATTGGAACCATATAAACCCATACCTAGAACTCCCATTAAGAGAAAAACGGAACCTCCCGCAGTGTACAAAATAAACTTTGTAGCTGAGTACAAACGTTTCTTACCCCCCCACATGGATAGAAGTAGGTAAACAGGAATTAATTCCAACTCCCACATGATGAAAAAAAGTAAAAGGTCTCGAGAAGAAAATAATCCTATTTGACCGCTGTACATTCCTAACATTAGGAAATAGAACAACCGGGAATCTCGAGTAACTGGCCGAGCCGCTAAAGTAGCTAAAGTAGTGATGAATCCCGTCAGTAAAATGGGTCCTATGGAAAGCCCATCAATTCCTAGTCTCCAGTGAAAATCAAAAATATTTATCCACTTATAATCCTCCTTCAATTGGATTAATGGATCGTCCAATTGAAAATGATAACAGAATGCATAAGTTGTTAGAAGGAGTTCTAAGATACAGATACAAATAGTATACCACCGAACCGCCCTATTTCCTCTATGAGGAAGAAAGAAAATTGATAAACCCGCGGATATCGGAAAAACAACAATTATTGTTAACCAAGGAAAATAACTCGTGATAAAGACAAGATAGACTTTGACCAGAAAAACCCGCACTCGAGAAAATCGATTTTCTCGAGTGCGGGTTTTTGTCGGTAAAAAGGAATCAAACGGATTCAAGTGGAATTGTATGAAACGTATCAATAAGCTAGGCCCATACTGCGAGTTGTCTCATGCCATAAATAAACCCGTACACTCAAGAAATCTGTTGGACAAGCGGATTCACATCTCTTACAACCTACACAGTCCTCCGTTCTTGGAGCAGAAGCAATTTGCTTAGCTTTACATCCGTCCCAAGGTATCATTTCCAATACATCTGTGGGGCAAGCTCGTACACATTGAGTACACCCTATGCATGTATCATAAATCTTTACTGAATGTGACATTGGATTTATCTATTTTTTTTTTAAACATTATCAATTTTCGATCTGGTAAAATCAGTAGTAACTGAATCATCTATTGTGAACACCAGACGAATCGGTGGTTTACCAGAATTTTTTTGATAATCAATCTACTTCTGGATCTGTTCATGAAAGAGGTCCAAGATGTTTTGATTTCTTACGTTTCAGCAAACATGGTCATACGAGTTATCCATAACACACTAATTCGAATTGGTAAATATTCTATCTGTCTTTATTTATATCATTACGACTATTTATTCAACAAATTCGATTGATTGATACGAGTTGATTTTCTATTACGATAGATCGACGAAACAATAGCTGGCCCAATAGCTGCTTCAGCGGCTGCAATAGCTATAACAAAGATTGAGAAAATGTCTCCCTTTAATTGACGACTATCAAATAAATTCGAAAATGTTACTAGATTTATATTAACCGCATTCAGTATAAGCTCAAGACACATAAGTGCTCTAACCATGTTTCGGCTTGTGATCAATCCATAAATACCGATAGAAAATAAATAGGCACTCAAAATAAGTACATGTTCGGTCATCATTGACCAACTCCTCATCAATAGAGATTGATTTCCATCTGAACAAGAGTACAATTTCACCAATTTGATTGACTAGAATCGAACAAGTACGAAACAAAGGAAGGTATTCAGTAATGGATCGAACTAAAACTCAAACCCCTTCAATTTCATAGATGAACAATAAAATAGAAAAATAGAACGGAAGGAAAATGGATATGATAATGATAACACAGAACAAAACAAGGCCTTATTATTTTTCTAATTCTAAGTATTTATTACTGACGAGCCATAGCAATTGCACCTATCAAGGCAACTAAAAGAATTATAGAAATGAGTTCAAATGGAAGATAAAAATCTGTTGATAAATGAATTCCAATTTGTTGAACACTACTTGTCAGGTCCTGCTCTATAATCTGGTTTGATCTTGTAGTCCAAATAATCCCGTACCATGACGTATTTGAAATAGTAGTAATTAGTGAAAAAAGAATACTTGTACAAACCAGTGAAGTGACTCCATCTCCAACGGTCAAAAGATATACATTTTTGTAATATTCTGAACCCTTCATGAACATCACAGCAAATACGATTAAGACATTTATAGCTCCTACGTAAATAAGGAGCTGTGCAGCAGCTATAAAATAGGATTTAGATGGAATATGGAATAAAGATATACAAACAAGAACCAATCCCAATGAAAAGGCAGAATAAATTGGATTGGTAAGTAATACCACTCCTAGGCCTCCTAATATAAGACCCGATCCCAGAAACACTAAAAGAATATCATGTATTGGTCCAGGTAAATCCATTATGTGTAAAATAAAAATAAAAATAAAAGATAAATAAGTTGAAGTATTTCATGACCTTACTGACTACTGACCGGGCCAGGAAAAAAGAGGTTACCCTATCTTTCTTTTTTTGTAAAGGATACGTTCCTAATTGAATTGAATCCCAATGGGGTGTGGATTGATGTAGATACAGTTATTGGACCAATCCTTCTTCTGTATCCGAAAGAGCAGTTGGAATTGTATATTTCGAAATCATTACGGATATATGAATCCATTCTAAATCCAAATCAAGCCGTGATTCTCAACAATCAATAGTTATGTTTTGTAGTTATTAACCAACCCAAAAAAGAAAGAAACTACGCTCCTTTAGATTTAGATCAAAACTGAATCTTAGTAATCGTTCTTGAATCAAGGGGGTTATCCGTGGCTATTTTTATTTGAGTCGAATTCATAATTGTTCGAATTGTGTAATCTCCAATTACTGACATTGGTAACCGACCCAAAGCAATTTGATTATAATTCAATTCGTGACGATCATAAGTAGAAAGTTCATATTCTTCAGTCATCGATAAACAGTTTGTTGGACAATACTCGACACAGTTACCACAAAATATACAGATTCCGAAATCAATACTATAATTAAGCAATCGTTTCTTTCTAATATCTGTTTCCAATCTCCAATCAACAACGGGTAGATCTATGGGACATACACGAACGCATACTTCACAAGCAATGCATTTATCAAATTCAAAGTGGATTCGACCGCGGAAACGTTCTGATACGATCGATTTTTCATAAGGATATTGAATAGTTACAGGTAAACGATTCGCGTGAGATAAGGTAATCATGAAACTTTGACCAATGTACCTCGCAGCTCGTATTGTTTGTTGACCATAATTCATGAATCCAGTCACCATGGGGAACATATCGTGGATATCTATGAATAGATTGATGTTTCTTTCTCTTGCTTGAGAGAGGTTATGAATCTCGAATATCGTATTCTGTTACAGTGAAACGAGTTGGGAAGAAGTTGTCAATAATAGATTACCTAGAGAAATGGGTAAAAGAAATTTCCATCCAAGATTTAATAGCTGGTCCATTCTCATCCTAGGCAAAGTCCATCTTGTTGTGATAGAAATGAACAGGAACAAATAAGCTTTAGCTAATGTAATAAGAATACCCATTGTTGTTCCAAAGACTCCACCCGTTCTATTTATTCCGAAAAGTTCAAGAATGAATATGTACGGAATAGACGAATCCCACCCGCCCAAGTAAAGAACTGTTACAAATAATGAAGAAACTAGTAGATTTAGGTAAGAAGCAACGTAAAATAAACCAGATTTGATGCCTGAATATTCAGTTTGATACCCCGCTACTAATTCCTCTTCTGCTTCTGGTAAATCAAAGGGTAATCTCTCACATTCCGCTAGAGAAGAAATTAGAAAAACTATAAACCCTATAGGTTGACGCCACAGATTCCATCCCCAAAACCCATATTTTGACTGCGCCTCAACTATATCAACTGTACTTGAACTGTTAGATAATCATAGTCGATGATAACATCACTGTTCCCATCGCTATTCCAGAACCGTACATGAAACCTCAGCTTCATACGGCTCCTCAACGGCCACAAATAAATCGAAAGACTATTTTGGTTCCTTATTACCTTGGCATGTTTGTAGGGTGGATAGAGTAAAGATGCATGGGAGGGTTTTGACCAATGAAATTCTGTCTGCTATAATAACAAATAAAAAGCGCTTCTGAATTGATCTCATCCTTTCTTTTTAAATTCTAATGGATTTTTGTTTGGTAATAGCTTAATCCTTCAATAAAATACTCGTACTCGTTGTATCAATAGACGACCCATATCTTTCGATTACGAAAAAGAATTAGACACTACATACACTAGTTCATGAATCATGATAGGAATTTCATCTGTATGAATATGGATGGGATGGAGGAGATAAACAAGATATCTTAGTATAGTATTCAGGTTTTCCTATTGCATTTGATTTCTTTCGTTCCTGTTCTTCTTTCTCAAAAAAAAAGAGGGGATTCTAAACTAAAAAAGTAAAGGATTACTTCGTTCCTGATAGTCATTTCTTTAATCAGTGGATAAGAGCATACTCTGGACCGGAATCGTGGGGAAGTACTGCTTGATCATTTCTACCAATTTCAAGTCCTCGTTATGATTCCTTTTATGACAAAATATCCTTTTATATACCTTACATTATCTCCATTATTAATCCTTTGTGTACCTTGGTGCTCCTAACCGTCCACTCATTTTTGATTGATCCCCCGTATGATAATACATACAATACAATTGTAGAAACTCTATGCAGTTGATCTTTTGCATCCGCTTCAAGCTATGGTGACTAATCAACCAATCTTGGGATAAAAAGTTTCCACTGCTTATGTTTACTTTCACCTTACTCTCGTACATAGGGAATGAGAATCCATCTTTTGACTGCGAATTTATAAGCTGTTTTGTTTCACTCATATAACTATCTGGTTTAACTCATTGACCCGAATGATGAATAAAAAAAAGAACTATTCAATACATTCAACCTCCTTCCTAGAAAGAAAGGAAAGAGGTCAAAGTTCATGTTCGAACGAATCACACGTAGAGATATTGATAACACACATGGAGTTAACGGTATTTCATAACTAATGGATTGAGCAGCAGCTCGTAGACCACCCGAAAAGGAATATTTATTATTCGATCCATATCCTGACATAAGAAGTCCAATAGGAGCAATACTGGAAATAGCGATCCATAAAAAAACACCTATGCTGAGATCGGCTAGAACAAAACGATAGCCAAACGGAATTGCTGAATAACTTAGTAAAATGGATATGACTGCTATAGACGGTCCGATACTGAATAACCGAATATCTCCTCTAGATGGTAGAAGATCTTCTTTGAAAAGTAGTTTAATCCCATCCGCTGGAGCTTGAAGAATTCCCAAGGGACCAGCATATTCAGGCCCAATACGCTGTTGTATCCCTGCCGATATTTCTCTTTCTAACCACACAATCACAAGTACACCTATTGTGATTCCCAAGATAGGAGTAAAAATAGGGACAAGCAGCCATACGAGGCCATACACCTCTTTTAAGGATTCCAATCTGGAAAAAGAATTGATAGCTTGTATTTCTGTCGTATCAATTATCATTTCAACGATCAACTTCTCCCATAATGATATCTATACTACCTAGTATCGTCATGATATCAGCCAATTTCATTCTTTTAACTAGCTGAGGAAGAATTTGCAAATTGATGAAACCGGGTGGACGAATTTTCCATCTCCAGGGAAAACCACTATTATCTCCGACCAGAAAAATTCCCAATTCTCCTTTTGGGGCTTCTACTCTCACATAAAGTTCTTGTTTCGACAATTCAAAAGTGGGAGAAGGCTTTTTACTAATGAATCGATATTGAAAATCATTCCATTCGAAATCCCTTGCTTTATCAAGGCGCCGTACTTCTAAATTCTCATAGGGCCCGCCCGGAATTCCTTCCATAGCCTGTTGAATAATTTTTATGGATTCTGCCATTTCACCGATTCGTACTAAATAACGAGCTAATGAGTCTCCTTCTTTTTGCCATTGGACTTCCCAATCGAATTCATCGTAACACTCATAATGATCAATTTTACGAAGATCCCATTGGATTCCGGAAGCTCGTAGCATTGGTCCCGATAAACCCCAATTTATTGCTTCTTCTCCACCAATAATGCCCACTCCTTCAACTCGTTCCAAAAAAATGGGATTCCGCGTAATAAGTTTTTGATATTCAACAACTCCTGTTAAAGAATAATCGCAGAAATCCAAACATTTATCTATCCAGCCATGAGGTAGATCAGCAGCTACTCCCCCGATACGGAAATAATTATGCATCATTCGCATACCTGTGGCAGCTTCGAATAGATCATATAGCAATTCCCTCTCTCTGAAAATATAGAAGAAAGGAGTCTGTGCACCGATATCTGCCATAAAGGGCCCAAGCCATAATAAATGAGAAGCTATACGACTCAACTCCAGCATAATGGCTCTGATATAGCTGGCTCTTTTAGGTACTTGAATATTTCCCAATTGTTCTGGTGCATTTACCGTTATTGCCTCTGTGAACATAGTAGCTAAATAATCCCAACGTGTTACATAAGGTAGATACTGTATAATTGTTCGGTTTTCCGCAATTTTTTCCATCCCTCTATGTAAATAACCCAATACGGGTTCACAGTCAATAACATCTTCACCATCTAGAGTAACGATGAGTCGAAGAACACCATGCATTGATGGGTGGTGCGGACCCATATTGACTATCATGAAGTCTTTTCTTGTATCCGGTACAGTCATATGTTTTCTTACCCGATTCATTATTTCATGAATTACTGGAAACGAGGTTCATCAAAATTAAAGATCCAATAAACCAAATAATTCAAACGAATCTTCCAATTAACGAATTTTTGGCTCCCGAATATCCAACTGACTAATTAATTCTTTATAACGTACTCTATTTTTCTTTGACAAATAAACCAGTAGTCGTTGGCGTTTTCCAAGAATTTTCCGCAGACCTCTCTGAGATAAATAGTCTTTTCTGTGCAATTCCAAATGTGAAGTAAGTCTCCGTATCTTATTTGTGAAACTGAATATTTGAAATTCAACAGATCCTTTGTTTTTTTCTTTTTCTTCTTGCGGAATAACCGAGATGAATGAATTTTTTATCATAAAAATTTCTCTCTTTTTTTCTTTCTTTTCTGATATTACTGATCAGAAATAATAATAATTCCATTCATTTAGGTCTGGTACGCACAATAAAATAATCTGTGGATTTAGTCATATACCATCTCTTTCTATCGAATCCAATTTGGAATTGGATTCGATAGAAAGAGATGGTATATGACTACGCTCAGAAAAGGTAATGATTTGGACTTAAGAAAATTCTTCCGATTCATTCCCAGATCCAATTTCTATGATACATCATTGAATCAGTATCGTGTATCAGAATGTAACATAACGTGTGTGTACATCTATATGTCTTTATCTACTGGATATGACACGTAATCTAGATATATAGCAAATGTACCATCAGCTAATTCTGAATCGTGGATACATATGTATCCTTGACATACTGAAACGACTTCCATTATGGGTATCAAACCAGTAGCGATTCACACAAGCTAAATCTTCTAATCGATAATTGGGCCAAAGAAACAACTTGAATTGGAGAAATTTCTTTCTAGCTGTATCAAGATGCTTGTCATCATCCAAAAAATGTACACAGTTCCTTACGTTGTTGCCATTGAACAATACTGGATTTCTATCCACAACCTTCCCTTTTTTGTGATTAAAACAACTTCGAATTCTCAATTCTCTACGACGTCTAGTAGATAGAATATTTTCAGGAACAAGCAAATCATAATGATTTTCATCTCCATTCACAAGTGCTTTTCCCTGCTGTGCAATGGACCTATCAAAATAGTTCTCATCAACATATTCTTTTTCTCGGCATTTTTGATTAGTTTGGTACTTATTCTTATGGACCAATAAAATACCTATGGTTTGAAACATAATTGATTGTCCATCCCATTTTACAGACAAACGACTCGGTTCAACAATCAATATTGCTTTTTTTATTAATTCTGTAAGAGTTAGAACCTTCGAAAACAGGATTACATTCAGGTCTATTTCTCCTCTTTTAATAGAGGATGCAACAACTCTACTTGGATTTATCAGCCTAAGCAAGAGACAATATATCTCGATATTATTCATTATTCTTTGACTCAAAAGACCATCCCATCGTAATTGAGAAAGCAAATATTTATTCAGGAATAAATCTAGTTCTGCTTCCGTTTTACTCTTGGATTTTCTTTTTTTTCTACGTTTTTTAGTGTCTGATTCCGCGTAATCTTTTTCTTTTTCAAGACCTTTTTGTTGGCTTCGTGGATCTGATTCAAGATTCTCTTGGCCCAGCTGTTCTTTTTCTTCTTGATGTTCTTTTTCTTCTTGATGTTCTTTTTCTTCTTGATGTTCTTTTTCTTCTTGATGTTCTTTTTCTTCTTGATGTTCTTTTTCTTCTTGATTTCGATTATCTAATTCCAGAGAATTTTTTTGATTAGATGATATACGAAGATCCCCTTTTTTATTTTCGTTAATGTTTTTATTCTCACTAATGTTTTCATTTCCATGAAAATTGAAAAGAAGTGATTCCATTGGTATGATCCAAGGTTTCTTCTTATATGCATCATAAAGTAGCACAAATTCTGAGAAGAACCAAGGTTCCAGATTCGATATGGGACGATACATCATTTTTTCATTCATTCCCATCCAATCCAAAAAAGCTTTTTTTGGATTGGATGGGTTGATTTCTTGATGAATCGTGAGAGAAAAAAGACCTTTCTTATCAATTAATTGATAATTATTAGTACCAGTCTTAGCATTTTTATTACTATTGGTCCCAGTATCTATATTGGTCCGGGTCTCAATACCGATATTCTTTCTAATAAAAAAATGAATAATTCTCCACTCCAAATATTTTCTATCCGTATTTTTACCCGTATCCATAATAGACTCTTCTCCTAGATAATCACTAATATGTGAGTCCTTCTTGTCCTCATAATGAATATATTTATGTGATAAAACATCATATCTGTAGTTTTTTTTGAATTTTTCTTTTTGTTTTTGAATCGGTAATGATTTCATTACATAATTCTTTTGTTTTTCATATGAATCTTTTTTTGAGTCTTTATTTTGAATCGTACGACGTTGACTGATTCTATTTCGCCATTTTTGCGGTACTAATCTAGACCATCTAGTCTGAGATAAATTGTATTGATAATAACCCCTTAACCATTTTTTCCATTCATTCATTTCAGAATTCGCAAGTCTTTTAGGACTTGATTTGGTATCCAATATTCCTAGTGTCCTAAAATAGCCCTTTATTCTATCCTTAAAAAAAAGATATGCTCCGCGATCTTGAAGTACAAATTTCAAGTGATACTTATTAATCGCTTGTGTTTGTGATAAATTGTAAAATACATATGCTTGGGACAGGGAAGATAAGTCCCAAGAAATCTTTGATTTCTCATTACTAATACTAATATTCGAAAGCACATTTTTGAGAGTCGAAATAAAGTGAATTGCATTTTGATTTGTTTCATCAATCTCTTCTTTATTTCTATTTCTTTCGTCATTGTAAATGTCTTTATTGATCATTTTTTTTTTTGATTCAAGGAAAAGTTGTGCATGAATTCTGGAAATATTAATGGTACATAGAAAAATATCCATGTATATTCTTTCAATGAAAGATTTTATTAAACAGTGCCATTTACGTATTAATAGGACACTTTTTCTTCTTGATATCTGCCAAATATGTTTCTGTGATTCCGATCTTTTATCATCGTCTTTTGTAATCCTTTCTATTTGTTTTCTGGCTGTAGTTGCACTATTGACGAGATCCTTCATTTCATTTTCTGTCAGCGAAGAATTTGTCCAAACCACAGATCTAATTCGAACGATCGATTCATGGTTAATCTCGTTACTGATTATAGAATCTTTTCTATTTTCATTCGGTTCATATACTTTCCTCAATCCAAATAAGAAAGCGGGATTTGCTTTTGCAAATTCTTTTCTTATTTTTTTTATTATAAATAGGGGGGTTTTTCGAATCCATCTTGTTTTTTCTTTTAAGATCTTTAGAAACAGTTCTGTTCTTTCTTCTAAAATTAAAGCCCTTAGAATTAAAAAAGATTTCTTTTCCACTTTTCTAATTTTTTTTTCGAGTTCTTTATAAAGCTCTTTATAAATGGGTTCAAAAAGAGAAGGTCCTTTTCGAGGAGAACCAAAAGGTACTTCCGTTTCCATTCCCCAGACTGTTAAAAAAAAACCATTTTCCATTTTTCTTTTCTTTTTCATTGGATCTCTATATTTCATTGGATCTCTATGATGGGATCGTAGCTTAGACCTGTGCCGAGGTTTCAGACAGAAAGGAAATAGGATCTTTATCTGAATACCGTCTGTTAACCAGTCTTTCGGAAATTCTGTTTCTGATAATGGAACGCCATTATAAGTGCATTTAACATGTATTTCTTTCTTCCACTCCTTCCAATCCTCGTCCCA